TAGTTGATTTCGAAATGTGTTTTTTTTTTTTTTCAATTGGAAATTCCTAATAACTAATAAGAATAATACTTATTAGAACCTGGGGCAGGTATCATGTCAATTACGGAATACTTGGTTTGTTGTAACACTCCCGAAAAAACAAAAAAAGGGGGAGGGCCATTGATAAGAACGGGAAGGAAGAAAGCGAATCGGGATGCTAATTCCTCATCCTCAAATCTGTCCTTCCCAGGGGTTAGTGTCTCAACGAATAAGTAATTGTAGGAGTGAAATATTGATATAATTCGAAAAAGCAAGTCCCCGGAAGAAATAAAATACGTTTTTTTTATATTTCATATTTATAGGATTACACAAAGGGATTCGCAAATAAAAGCGCTAAGGCTACAACCAATCCATAAATTGTTAACGCTTCCATAAAAGCTAGACTAAGCAATAAAGTACCTCTTATTTTTCCCTCCGCCTCGGGCTGTCTTGCGATACCTTCTACAGCCTGGCCCGCAGCAGTACCTTGACCAACTCCAGGTCCAATAGAAGCAAGCCCGACAGCTAATCCAGCAGCAATAACGGAAGCGGCAGAAATCAGTGGATTCATGATAAGTTCCTCACACAAAAATCAAAAAATGGTTAATGATACAATCATCCAAGTAATTATGATTTAATTATTCCACCAAAAAGATTCATCCAGACGAAATAACTAACAACTGCCAATTGCAGTAATGGACTAATATTATTGAATCATCATAACTACTTATATTATATAGCTCTTTTTTATATAGCTTTTTTAGTTTCTATCGACGGGATTTTTGTGAATCCATTTCTTTGTTCTGAACCATTAGTTGAATTCTCGTTCTTTTTATTGATTTCATCTTTTTATTCATTCAATTCACAGTTACAGACGAAAGTAAAAGACTTCTATATGAATCCCCATCTAAATTCATAGTAGTAGGGCGGATTAGATATATCTTTAGTTCATATATAACTAGTCAATATCTAATATCACATATACACGCCTTTCTTCCATAACGTAAACCAACTATTCCTATCTTAGATTCATCGGATTCTAGAATCATTTTTGAAACGTGCAAGAGTTGGATTCTAGCCATTAGATTCCATATACCCAGGGTTTACCCGCCCTTACTAACCAATTTATTTTTTATGAATTTCGTTTTTTCAATTCTTATTCTTCTTTTCCTTTTTTTACAATTTCCTAAATAGCGTACCTATTACTGTAGATGTCTATTTGCCGTACATAGCGTATTTTTTTCATTTTTATATTCCCTAAGTCGACTATCTTGAGTCACGTATAGATTATCTTGGCCTAAGCTAAAAAACGACTATTTCGAAAACTCGTCAATGATGACCCTCCATAGATTCGCCTATATAAGCCGCGGCTAAGGTTGCAAAAATAAGAGCTTGAATACCACTCGTAAATAATCCAAGGAACATGACGGGTATAGGAACCACTAAAGGTACTAAAGAAACAAGAACAACAACTACTAATTCATCGGCTAATATATTTCCGAAAAGTCGAAAACTAAGTGATAAAGGTTTTGTGAAATCTTCTAAGATGTTAATGGGTAAAAGGATGGGAGTTGGTTGTATATATTTACTGAAATAACTTAATCCCTTTTTGCTAAGACCCGCATAGAAATAGGCTACTGACGTGAGTAAAGCTAAAGCAACGGTAGTATTTATATCATTCGTGGGTGCAGCTAATTCCCCATGAGGTAACTGTATGATTTTCCATGGTAAAAGAGCCCCTGACCAATTAGAAACAAAAATAAATAGAAACATAGTTCCAATAAAAGGAACCCATGGACCATATTCTTCTCCAATCTGGGTTTTGCTAACGTCTCGAATGAATTCAAGGACATATTCGAAGAAATTCTGACCATCATTTGGAATGGTTTGTGGATTCCGAACAGCTATACTAGCTGAACCTAATAAGATAGCAATAACAACCCAAGAAGTTATAAGTACTTGGCCATGGACTTGAAAACCTCCTATTTGCCAATAGAAATGTTGGCCTACTTCCACACCAGATATATCGTATAACCCCTTTAGTGTGTTGGTGGAACATGATAGAACATTCATATTGCCCTCTACAGAAATAGAACTTGAAAGGGAATTATTTTGATTCAACCGTCTCTTTTTCCACTTGATTAGTTGAATTCTCTATTTTGGATACTAACTAATCACAGAATATCCCCAGTAATTTTGATCTCTTTTATGCGATTCAAGAGTAGTAACCGATTCCATAAATCTATGGAGTTCAAAAAAGAATTTTTTTATTTATCTTATTATTAATCAAGGATTTCGTATATAGCTAGAACGACCCTCACAAATTGCGAATACTAATTTGTTAAGAATTAATCGGATTGAAGCTATAGCGTCATCATTTGCTGGAATCGAAATATCAGCAAGATCCGGGTCACAGTTTGTATCGATTAAACAAATTGTTGGAATTCCCAAAGTGATACATTCTCGAAGAGCCGTATATTGT